AATGGTATTCCTATAGCAATTGGGGTTATGGATTTTCAGTTTATGGGAGGTAGTATGGGATCCGTAGTAGGCGAGAAAATCACCCGTTTGATCGAGTATGCTACTAATGAATCTCTACCTGTCATTATTGTGTGTGCTTCTGGGGGAGCGCGCATGCAAGAAGGAAGTTTGAGCTTGATGCAAATGGCTAAAATATCTTCTGTTTCATATGATTATCAATCAAATAAAAAGTTATTCTATGTATCAATTCTTACATCTCCTACAACTGGTGGAGTGACAGCAAGTTTTGGTATGTTGGGAGATGTCATTATTGCTGAACCTAATGCCTACATTGCATTTGCGGGTAAAAGAGTAATTGAACAAACATTGAATAAGACAGTGCCTGATGGTTTACAATCGGCTGAATATTTATTCCATAAGGGCTTATTCGATCCAATTGTACCACGTAATCCTTTAAAAGGCGTTCTGAGTGAGTTATTTCAACTTCACGGTTTCCTTCCTTTGAATCAAAATAAAAAAGAAAATTAAAATAGAGCACTAGACCCAGTTATTTGTAGCTAACAAGTATTTCGTTCATCGTAATCAAAAAAACTAAGAAAAATGGTGATTTCTTTGGTAACATAAGTTCCATTTGTGGGAAGAGTCAGAAGGTGGAATTACTTTTTCTTTTTCCCTCTAGATCCATTTTTATCTTACTTCTATTCATGATTAGTACCAATCATTCTATCAACAGGATAAAAGGATGAATTTTTTTCTTCCTGAGCAATTGAATTGGGAAAAAGAAAAATACAAATTTTCTCTCACTTTCTTAGGTATTAATACATTCTTAGGTAGCAATACAGACAATAATAAAAAATAGAAAAATATAGAAAGAAGAAATATAGAATAGAGATGATTTCTATATCTACCGAGAACCCCATTTTTACTATGAATCCCTGTTTGTTGGATCAGGTTAGTTAGAGTCGTGAACTGATAAGAAACTCTTTTATATTCGTGTAAAAAGTAACTTAATTTAGTTTTATATTAGATCCCTTGCACTTATTAACTAGTTATTGTTATTTATAATAGATATAGTTATCATAAGACCTCTTTATAAGAGGTACAAATATTAAATCGAGGTACCCATTCTATGACAGATCTTAACTTCCCCTCTATTTTTGTGCCCTTAGTAGGCCTAGTATTTCCGGCAATTGCAATGGCTTCATTATCTCTTTATGTCCAAAAAAATAAGATTGTCTAGATACGATGGGAACAAATCTTATCAATTTATTTGAACACTGGCTAGATTATAATACAGATATTTATTTAGTGTAATATGGTACGATATGTGGCTCTTTCTGAACACAAATGTTGTTATCCACGTAGATAGATTATATCTGCTGCAAGTTAATGTATTTGACTAATTACTACTAATGCTTCGCATCAGAATAGTGCTAGTTGATGAGAGTTACTTCAGCATCAAGAAAAGTAAAGTCAAATTCCATTTGGATTATTTTATTCTCTCAATTCCAATCGAATACAACTGGATCTAGTATAGTATGAACTGGCGATCAGAACATATATGGATAGAACTTATAACAGGGTCTCGAAAAACAAGTAATTTTTGCTGGGCCTGTATCCTTTTTTTAGGTTCACTAGGATTCTTAGTGGTTGGAACTTCCAGTTATCTTGGTAGGAATCTGATATCTGTATTTCCATCTCAGCAAATCATTTTTTTTCCACAAGGTATTGTCATGTCTTTCTATGGGATTGCGGGACTATTCATTAGCTCCTATTTGTGGTGCACAATTTCGTGGAATGTAGGTAGCGGTTATGACCGATTCGATAGAAAAGAAGGAATAGTGTGTATTTTTCGTTGGGGATTTCCTGGAATAAATCGCCGCATCTTCCTTCGCTTCCTTATGCGAGATATCCAATCAATCAGAATGCAGGTTAAAGAGGGTCTTTATCCTCGTCGTGTCCTTTATATGGAAATCAGAGGCCAAGGAGCCATTCCCTTGACTCGTACTGATGAGAATTTTACTCCACGAGAAATTGAACAAAAAGCTGCTGAATTGGCCTATTTCTTGCGTGTACCGATTGAAGGAAAAAGAAACTGAAAAATAACTGTATTTCTCAGTATGAGGGAAAAACTTGCTAACCCCCTTTTATTTACTACAACTGAAGTTTCTTCAGAATGCTCATTCGAGTAAATTAAATTCTATTTTATGTTGCTGTTCTGTTGGCGCGTAGCGCCCCCTAGAATAAAACAAAAGCGGAGAACCCATATGGGTAACTATAATGAAATTAACTATAAAAAAAAAGAAAATATTCTTAAAAAGAATAAGTTATTTGTATACCAAACCCATTTTGTATATGTAAAGAGCCCAACTCCATTCTTTAAATATATTCGAAATTTATTTCGTAATAATAAATTCGTCTTTTTAGGTTCAAGATTTGGAATTGATACCCTATTTCCGGAATGTGTTTAGGCGGTGAAAGTTAAACATTTCGAAAAAATTCATTGATCGGGGGACTCGTCTCGAAATCTAAATAATATTTCTTTCGTTACTTGAAGTATATTTCTTTCGTTACTTGAAGTAGTTTTTGAGTATTCATCAAAAGAAAAAGGAAAAAATGAAGATGAAATTGGTTCGAATTTGCCCAATTGAAATATCTGGAAATACTATTTTCTTTTCTTATTTTTTTCATACGAATCCAAAAGGAGTTTTATTCTATTTTTCTATTCTTTATAGATCCAAGGATTCCATTTTTACACAAAAATGAGAATAGATCCATAGGCTCGATACTTTGTTATATAACTCGTTCTTTAGAAAAATATCAGATAGAGTCAACGATTGAAGTAAGTTCATTACCAATTAATTCCCAGATAAAAAATGAAAAAAAAGAAAGCATTGATTTCCATACCATATCTTGTATCTATAGTATTTTTGCCCTGGTGGGTCTCTCTCTCATTTAATAAAAGTCTGGAACCTTGGATTACTAACTGGTGGAATAGCGGGCAATCCGAAACCTTTTTGAATGATATTCAAGAGAAAAACGTTCTAGAAAGATTCATAGAACTAGAAGAACTATTCCTCTTGGACGAAATGATAAAAGAAAACCCAGAGACACATATACAAAAGTTTCGTATAGAAATACACAAGCAAACAATACAATTGATCAAAACACACAATGAATATAATCTCCATATCATTTTGCATTTCTCCACAAATATAATCTGTTTTGTTATTCTAAGTGGTTATTTTTTTCTGAGTAATGAAGAACTTATCATTCTTAATTCTTGGATTCAGGAATTATTGTATAACTTAAGTGACACAATAAAGGCTTTTTCAATTCTTTTAATCACTGATTTATGGATCGGATTCCACTCCACCCATGGTTGGGAACTAATGATTGGTTCGGTCTACAACGATTTTGGATTGGCTCATAACGATCAAATTGTATCTGGTCTTGTTTCCACTTTTCCAGTTATTCTAGATACAATTGTGAAATATTGGATTTTCCATTATTTAAATCGTGTATCTCCTTCACTTGTAATTATTTATCATTCAATGAATGAATGAAGAACTCATTTGATCTCTCGATATCAATCAAATCATAACATAATCTTTTTTCGTGTATAAAAAAAGCATTTTCAATCTTACTTATTCTTTATATTTCTTTTCTACCTGTTAAAGGTATTCATCCTATCCTATATATACTATATTCCACTACAATTATTCCAGTATAATAGCAGATTCGTGGGTAGGGAACTATATTAGCTACCTATCTAATTTATTGTAGAAATTCCGTGATCAATGATTGTACCATGCAAAATAGAAATACTTTTTGGGGGGTAAAGGAACAGATAACTCGATCCATCTTTGTATCGATCATGATATATGTAATAACTCGGGCATCTATTTCAAATGCATATCCCATTTTTGCACAACAGGGTTATGAAAATCCACGAGAAGCAACTGGACGAATTGTATGTGCCAATTGCCATTTAGCTAGTAAGCCCGTGGATATTGAAGTTCCCCAAGCTGTGCTTCCTGATACTGTATTTGAAGCAGTTGTTCGAATCCCTTATGATATGCAACTGAAACAAGTTCTTGCTAATGGTAAAAAAGGAGCTTTGAATGTGGGGGCTGTTCTTATTTTACCCGAAGGATTCGAATTAGCCCCTCCCGATCGCATTTCTCCTGAGGTGAAAGAAAAGATGGGAAATCTTTCTTTTCAGAATTATCGTCCCAATAAAAAAAATATTCTTGTGATAGGTCCCGCTCCTGGTCAGAAATATAGTGAAATCGTCTTTCCTATTCTTTCCCCCGACCCTGCTACGAAAAAAGACGTTCACTTTTTAAAATATCCTATATATGTAGGTGGGAACAGAGGAAGGGGACAGATTTATCCTGATGGAAGCAAAAGTAACAATACAGTCTATAATGCTACATCAGCAGGTATAGTAAGCAAAATAGTACGTAAAGAAAAGGGGGGATATGAAATAACTATAATTGATGCATTGGACGGACATCAGGTGGTTGATATTATACCTCGAGGACCAGAACTTCTTGTTTCAGAGGGTGAATCCATCAAGCTTGATCAACCATTAACAAGTAATCCAAATGTGGGGGGCTTTGGTCAGGGAGATGCAGAAATAGTGCTTCAAGATCCATTACGCATCCAAGGTCTTTTGTTCTTCTTGGCATCTGTGATTTTGGCACAAATTTTTTTGGTTCTTAAAAAGAAACAATTTGAAAAGGTTCAATTGTACGAAATGAATTTCTAGATCCAGACATTTCTTAATAGCAAAGCAAGTTAAAAAAAAAAAAGAGTTTAGTTTTTGAGATGTCTAGAATTCATTAATGGACAATAAACATACAAAAAGAAAATACATATTGACGGGATAAATGAAAGGAACAAATACTTATAGGGGGGATTACTAGTCTTCTTAATCTTCTATTCGACACAAGAAAAAGGACTTTTCTTGTGTCGTTTTGTATCGAAAAAATAAT